GTCATAATATGGGTTTGAACGAAGCTGATTCATTCATTAGTAAAGCCGAAGTCAATGGGGGTCCTTTTGTGAAAAAGTTAAGACCTAGGGCTAGAGGACGTAGTTATCCGATAAAAAGGCCCACTTGTCATATAACAATTGTATTAAAAGATAAATCTAAATAATATTTAGATTCCTATTTAGAAAAAATAGATGGAAAGATAATATAATCAAAAAAAAATATGGGACAAAAAATAAATCCACTTGGTTTCAGACTTGGTACAACCCAAAACCATCATTCCTTTTGGTTCGCACAACCCAAAAATTTTTCCGTGGGTCTACAAGAAGATGAAAAAATACGGAATTGTATCAAGAACTATGTACAAAAAAATAAGAGAATATCCCCAGGTTTCGAAGGAATTGGAATTGCACGCATAGAAATTCAAAAAAGAATCGATTTGGTCCAGGTCATAATCTATATTGGGTTCCCAAATTTATTAATAGAGGGACGAACGCGAGGGATCGAAGAATTACAGATGAATGTACAAAAGGAATTTCGTTCTGTGAACCGAAGACTCAACATTGCTATCACAAGAATTGAAAAACCTTATGGGAACCCTAATATTCTTGCAGAATATATGGCTTCGCAATTAAGAAATAGAGTTTCCTTTCGAAAGGCAATGAAAAGAGCTATTGAATTAACTGAGCAAACAGATACAAAGGGAATTCAAATACAAATTGCAGGACGTATCGACGGAAAAGAAATTGCACGTGTCGAATGGATCAGAGAGGGTAGGGTTCCTCTACAAACAATTCGCGCCAAAATTGATCATTGTTCCTATACAATTCGAACTATCCATGGGGTATTAGGCCTAAAAATTTGGATATTTATGGACGAGGAATAATAGACCTTTATTTATCTTGCCATTCTGCTCAGTGATTTAACAAAAAAAAATAAAACAGTTTCTGTTTTTTCCGTTAAATCAAACAAAAAAAATAAAAAATTCTAATTCTATAAGGTTGAATAAAAAATCGATTAATCTTTATTTTTGATATAATTGCTATGCTTAGTGTGTGACTCGTCAGTTTTTTCTTTAGAGTTTTGAGTTGGGCTTCAAAAAAAAAGACTGATCCCACTATGAACTTAACTTAATAACTATCTAAATATAACTAAATATAAATGAAAAACTAATAACAACTTATTGCTTCGTATTGTCGAGATCCCAAGAAACAGTCACTATATGACTGGATCAATCATATAGTTGTAACAACTGAAATTTTCCATAAAAAAACAAATAAAAAAAAAAATCTGATTATGAATTTGCAAGGAAAAAAATAAAGGGATGCGGATAAATGGAAAGGTGATAGAAAGAGAGAACAAAAATATCAATGATAAATGATTCCAATATGTATGGTCTATGAATCACCTCATAAAAGGCAGTGTGATAAAGCATTAATATTGATATAATAATAAATAATAAAGAGCCCCGGGTTAATAGAAACTGAGGAGATTGACTTGGGAACGAATTTTGTTGGGAGCTCCATTGCAGAGTTCAGGCCTAACCATTAATGGAGAAGCTATAGGAACGACGAAACCTGTGACTATATAAGATTCTTCTATTAAAAGAAAAAAGAATCCTAATGATTCATCGGGTGGGATGGCGGAATGAACCAAGAACAAATTTATTTACTCTGAGAGATCATAGATTGATCCCACGAATAAAGCAGGAAAGAGTCAATATCCGCCCGCGAAACCCTTTTATTCTTTTCTTGGATTACAGTCTTGATTCGATAAGAGTAAAAATAAGGATTTTTTCCAAAAAAGAAGCATTATCTATAAATATACACATCTAGTCATATATACAGCTTTCTATGTAATAAATGAAATATCAATAAATCCCATTACTTAGTTTAGTGTATTAGTTATTAAATACATGTGTATCTGTAATATTATCGAATCCTTTCATTTCATTCGCGAGGAGCTGGATGAGAAGAAATTCTCATGTCCGGTTCTGTAGTAGAGGTGGGATTAAGAAAAAACCATCAACTATAACCCCAAAAGAACCAGATTTCGTAAGCAACATAGAGGAAGAATGAAGGGAATATCTTGTCGAGGCAATCATATTAGTTTCGGAAGATACGCTCTTCAGGCACTTGAACCCGCTTGGATCACAGCTAGACAAATAGAAGCAGGGCGAAGAGCAATGACACGATATGCGCGGCGTGGTGGAAAAATATGGGTACGTATATTTCCTGACAAACCTGTTACATTAAGGCCTACGGAAACACGTATGGGTTCGGGGAAGGGATCCCCCGAATATTGGGTATCCGTTATTAAACCAGGCCGAATACTTTATGAAATGGGCGGGGTATCAGAAACTGTAGCCAGAACAGCTATTTCAATAGCTGCGTGCAAAATGCCTATACGAACTCAATTTGTTATTTCAGGATAGGGATGTAAAACTAAACATAAATAAAAGGGAGGATGAAAAAACAACCACGGATTTATTTATTTCTAGACAAACACTATTTCTTTTTTCCTTATTCTTTGCATTGAAATAACAGATTCAACAAAAAATGATATGATTCAACCTCAGACCCTTTTGAATGTAGCAGATAACAGTGGAGCTCGAAAATTGATGTGTATTCGAATCATAGGAGCTGGTAATCACCGATATGCTCATATTGGTGACGTTATTGTTGCTGTAATCAAAGAAGCAGTGCCCAATATGCCTCTAGAAAGATCAGAAGTAATTAGAGCTGTAATTGTACGTACATGTAAAGAACTCAAACGTGACAATGGTATGATAATACGATATGATGACAATGCTGCAGTTGTCATTGATCAAGAAAGAAATCCAAAAGGAACTCGAGTTTTTGGCGCGATTGCTAGAGAATTGAGACAGTTGAATTTTACTAAAATAGTTTCATTAGCTCCCGAGGTATTATAAATACTAGTAAATGAAACTATGATATAGTTATAGTAGAATATCTGAAATGGATCAAATTTTTAGATTGTGTCTCACGCATATACCATATACTTTTAATAATTAGAATAATTAATACTAATTAATTAATATTTATTTGAATTCAAATAAAAAAAAACATGTTGATTATATCAAAATTAGAAAGCACCAATAATTATAATTCGTCATGGGCAGAGACGCTATTGCTGATATAATAACTTCTATAAGAAATGCTGACATGAGTAAAAAAGGAACGGTTCGAATAGCATCCACTAATATCACCGAAAACATTGTTAAAATACTCCTACGAGAAGGTTTTATTGAAAACGTTCGGAAACATCAGGAAAGTAACAAATATTTCTTGGTTTCAACCTTGCGCCATAGAAGGACTAGGAAAGGAATATATAGAACTATTTTAAAACGTATTAGTCGACCTGGTTTACGAATCTATTCCAACTATCAAAAAATTCCTAAGATTTTAGGTGGAATGGGAATTGTGATTCTTTCTACTTCTCGAGGTATAATGACAGATCGAGAAGCTAGACTAGAAAAAATTGGAGGAGAAATTTTGTGCTATATATGGTGATCCTCCTCCGGTATCCTAATTTTATCTCTAACTTCCTATTTGTGAAAATAGAGAGGAAAAGTGAGTTATATAACTCTTCCTCCATTAGTTGATATTGATACTTCAAGGAGGTTACCTGGAATGAAAGAACAAAAATTGATTCATGAAGGTTTAATTACTGAATCACTTCCCAACGGTATGTTCCGGGTCCGTTTAGATAATGAAGATCTAATTCTAGGTTATATTTCAGGGAGGATCCGACGCAGTTTGATACGGATACTGCCGGGAGATAGAGTCAAAATCGAAATAAGTAGGTATGATTCAACTAGAGGACGTATAATTTATAGACTTCGCAACAAAGATTCGAGCGATTAGATAATTTTTGAAAACCTTCCTTTCATGGGGGATATAATTCGAAGCTAAAAAATACAAGAGACTTTTTTCTTCCAAGTCCAAGGAATAGATTCCAAATTAAGGAGTGAGAAATATGAAAATAAGGGCTTCTGTTCGTAAAATTTGTGAAAAATGTCGACTGATCCGTAGACGCGGACGAATTATGGTGATTTGTTCCAATCCGAGACATAAACAGAGACAAGGATAATCTTTCTAAAGTTTATCAAGGAAGGGCATGAAAAAAAAAAGGATTTGTTTTAACATGAAATGGATATCCCCGTATCTTTCTGTAAATTTCTGATTCATATTTATGAGATGACAAAATATGGCAAAACCTATACCGAGAATTGGTTCGCGTAGGAATGGACGTATTGGTTTACGTAAGAATGGACGTAGAATACCAAAAGGGGTTATTCATGTTCAAGCGAGTTTCAACAATACCATTGTAACTGTTACAGATGTACGAGGTCGGGTGGTTTCTTGGGCCTCCGCCGGTACTTCTGGATTCAAAGGCACAAGAAGAAAGACACCCTATGCTGCTCAAGCAGCCGCGTCAAATGCTATTCGTACTGTACTTGATCAGGGTATGCAACGAGCAGAAGTTATGATAAAAGGTCCTGGTCTCGGAAGAGACGCAGCATTACGGGCCATTCGCAGAAGTGGTATACTATTAAGTTTTGTACGTGATGTAACACCTATGCCACATAATGGATGTCGACCTCCTAAAAAAAGACGTGTGTAAAAATAAGAATTAAACAGATTACAAGAGAAATAAATGATTCAATGATCTGATCAAATAATAAATAATAATTAGTATGGTTCGAGAGGGAATAGCAGGATCCACTCGAACACTACAGTGGAAATGTGTTGAATCAAGAATAGACAGTAAGCGTCTTTATTATGGTCGTTTCATTCTGTCCCCGCTCATGAAAGGTCAAGCCGATACCATAGGTATTGCCATGCGAAGGGCTCTACTTGGAGAAATAGAAGGAACATGTATCACACGTGCAAAATCTGAAAAGGTACCGCATGAATATTCTACGATAGTAGGTATTGAGGAATCGGTACATGAAATTTTAATGAATTTGAAAGAAATT